GTCAAGTGTACCCATTCCAAATTTCATTCCAATCAAATGATCCGCAGCTGCCAATATATCGCGCGGTAACAGAAATGTATTCTTCTGAGGTATATTCAGATTCAGCCTCTGGTTCATATTTCGTCGACCAATTCGTCCTAATTCACACCTTTGGTGGAAGAATTTCTTTTGTAATTCCTTGCATAAGGATTCAGAAAATACTGGATCCCCCCCTACACAAGAAAATTGTTGATAAAACTCCAAAATGGCATTTTCTTTTGACCAAATCTTTTTTTTCTCCTTATCGGTCAAGAAAGACAAGAAAATTTCAGGATAGCAAACATTCTCTAGAATTTCTCGTAGATTCGAACCCATAGCTGATGATAGAACTAGAATAGATATTTTCTGTTTCCTACTTACACGAGCCCATATCCTTGCTTTTCTATCAATCTCTAATTCTAATCTTCCTCCCCAATCTGATATTATGGTACCAGTATAGACCGAAATTCCTTTATGATCCAATTCTGATCGGTAATAGATACCGGGGCTTTGCAATATTTGATTGATCACAATTCTGTATATTCCATTTACTATAGAAGTTCCAAGGGAGTTCATTAAAGGAATATTTCCAATAAAAATCGTTTGTTCTTGCATATCCCTACTGGTTTTCCAAATTAATCTCGCAGATACATATAATTCGGAAGAATATGTGAGTGATTCATATACAGCATCCCTTTCTTTTATCAACGGTTCCACCAATTGATATCTTTCCACAAATAATTGAAATTCAATTTCTTGATCTGTATCCTCAATTTTTGGAAACTTATAAAGTTCTTCTGTTAAGCCCTGATCAATGAACCTACAAAATCCTTCAAATTGTATCTGATTCAACCCAGGTATTGTAGCCATTCTCCTATTTTCATCCCCGAGCATTTTTAATTTCCCATTTATCAAAAAAATCTCAATTCTTCATCGAATCGTATGAATCGATCTAGCAATGATGGAATTGAATTTTTATTCTATTTACTGAATCACATGAAATTTTACCCAACTCCGTATAGATGGAATGTATGAAATATTGAAATGTGTATGAACGGAGGAAGAAAGATTCTACTCAAACTGGAATTTATAACAAACGAACGGGATCCAAAGGGAAAAGAATGCCACTTAGCCTTAATAGGGTTTTGTATAGAATAGCAAAAAAAAGAATTCAAATTCTACCATTATTATATTATGATATTACTATTCTATATTCCAATCCGATTGGATACCAGAAAAATGAAATGGGTTCATGATTTGATCTATTCACTTAGATCAAGACATAATAATCAGAAAGATAGATAGAGTCGATTTTTTTAGCACTGAAATTTGCATTTTACTGAAATTTTTCGCGGATTCCGCTGTTCAAAAAAAATTATCAAAAGAGAGATTTTTACCTATTTCTTTGATAGAATATGATTGAAGTGGTGGCATAAGAAAGCATAAGAAAAGCTTGTGTATTTATTAAACATATGCGGATATAGCTATCTATGCTTTTTTCCTTGACTTTTATTGCATTATAGCTCTATTGGAGACAACACATGTCCTACTCCATCCAAAATTCTAGTTTTCTTCAATTGAAAAATTGAAACACGATAATTTCTTGCTAATTCTCTATGGGCATCATATATAGATAAAATGCCCCATTAGATAACCACAGTTGTATAACAACTTACGCTCTGGGGTTTACATATCCTCCTGATTGCTGTTCTAATTGAAAATTAGAAAGGTTTTTTTTTCAAAAAAAAAACTGGTTCGTTTTGTATCCATTTTTTTTGTTTTCTTTTATCATTATTTTCTTTTATCATTATATAAAGATAAGCGGATAAGCAAAGATAAACAAAAATTCAAATCCAAGAATCGTTTCTAAATTTCTAGTCAATAGTTAAAGGTTCCGTTTTTTCGTCCTGAATTTTGACTTTTCTAACTTCGAATCCACATTTTCTTTTTCAATCTAATTTCAATATAATATAAAAGAAAGGGAAAGTTTTTAGATATTGTGTGTTTTGAGATACGATACATACAATCGAGGGAATGGATCCAATCAAAAAAAAAGGAAGGATTTCTTTTAGGCAAGGGATTAAAGAAAAGAAAAAGGAATTCAAAGTACAAAAAAACAAAAAAGCGAAAGGATTCTCATCTTTTTGTATCGTTTTGGCGGCATGGCCGAGCGGTAAGGCGGGGGACTGCAAATCCTCTTTTCCCCAGTTCAAATCCGGGTGTCGCCTGATCAACAAAAAATCTGAAATCCCTTATTCTGGTTTGCTGATTGATATAACTCGTCGAGTTTTCCCCAACAAAACAAAAACAAGTGCAGGAAAAAGGCTCTTGATACTTTTTTTCTTTTTGACTGTTGCGGAGAATTCAACTGATATATTATAATATTAGTGAACACTAATTCTTTTACATTTTTTCATATTCATAGAGATAGGGGACATTAGTGATATGGATATAGTAAGTCTCGCTTGGGCGGCATTAATGACAGTCTTTACATTTTCCCTGTCACTCGTAGTATGGGGAAGAAGTGGACTGTAGAAGTATTTTTAATTGATTTGAGGAATCAAACTGGATTTATTGTTTTCTCGATCGTTCTTTTTTTACTATTTAATTAGTTTTTACTTAATTAGTTTTTACTATTTACTACTGGGGGGAGGAATATATTCTATGAATAATACCCTTTCTCCATCACTGCAATACAGTTACTTCGCTTATTTTATTATTAAAAAAAAGGGGGGCACCAAAATGAAAACTTTTTTTTTCTTTAATCAAGAAATTTTTTGAAAACGTGAGTTTATGGGAACTGTTTTTGCCGTTTTTACGGCGGTTTGTACAGCCTACAATTTCTGGTTCCGGCTCGATCAGGAGTGCTATAAATAAGAAGATGTGGAAACTATTGTATTGGAAAAATTAGAAAAAGAACAATTGGAAAAAGAAAAATTGGAATAAAAATTGGAATAAAAAAAAGAGGAGAATTTGAAATCAGAAAAAAAAAAGAAAAGTGATAAAGAATTAGAAATAAAAAATACAAAAAACGCAGCAAAATAAAAATCCAAAGCATATAAAATTTCGACCTAGGCCCCTTTACTTAATTTTTTTTTCAGAAGATACAATAAAACGGACTAATGGAAATTCTGAGAAGGGCGATTGATATCGGTCAAAGAGGATATGTCTATTGGATATATGGTAGAAAGAAAGATATTTTCTTTCTACCATATTAGCAGGTTTTAGAGAATACTGCTGATTCTAGTCCATTCATTAATCTTTGCTAAGAAGTCAAGTTTTAATCACTTTGACTGACTGTTTTTACGTATATTATAAGTAAAAAGGCGGTAGGAACTAGAATGAACAGTGCAGTAGCAATAAAAGCAAGAATGTTTACTTCCATAATTTCATTTTTTTTTTACTTTACAATAACTCGGGATTTAATCCCATAGAGATGATAAAATTGTCGCCTGTCAATTCAATGCCATGCAATGAATTACATTCCATTTCAAAGACATCGAAACGAATCAATATCATGAATAACAATATCTAAGCTATCAAATCGATTCACCGTCGAGAATTAAATAGTATAACATAGAAAGATCTTTTATCCACACCTAATCCAAAATTCGATTCTTGGTCCAACCAAAAGAATTTCTTTCCTTTATTTAGAAATTCTTGTCCTCTCTTTCTTTTCTATAACCTACTGCCTTTCGTGTACAATCAGTCTCATCTGACCGTTTTTCCACTTCCACAGTTTACAAATGATTTACAAATACAAATAAAAGAAGTGCGAGTCCCTGTAGAAAAGGATCAAGCTAATATTCCATCAAATTCACCAGTTTACTTTTTTGACAAGGACTTAAAAAAAAAATAAACAAAGCAGTATGCAATTTGATTTGAATAAGATCGATTGTTTCAAATTAACTCTAATACTAGTAATTTTAAATTGTACAACAAAAGAAAACACGAAAGAAAGGGTAAAGACTCTTTGATTCAAAGCCTTCTCAAAGTCTTCTATCAAAGTAACTATGCTATGTTAAATTCATTTTGTATCATACAAGAAATGAATTTCATTTGTGTGTGTATATGCGTTCACAGAAAGCATAACAAACATATGTTACTCTATTCTATTATATACACAGATCGCGGACAATCGAAAAACCGCATCCGATACACGACCTCTTGGAATTCAAAATATGATGGATTCTACCAGTACTTGGATCAATTCACATATCTTTCTCTGTGCCATCAATTGGTACTGATTAATCAATTGGTACTGATTAAAGGAATGAAAATTACCATATTTGTTTGATCAGAAATGAGAAAAAAGAAAAAAAAAGAAGGATATCCTTGGGGATGAATTGCTGGTTTTTGTGTTATTGGATCCGTCGGGACTGACGGGGCTCGAACCCGCAGCTTCCGCCTTGACAGGGCGGTGCTCTGACCAATTGAACTACAATCCCGGTGAAATAAAGGAAAGTGTGCAGCATACATATTCTTATGCTTTCATTCAATCTTTTTTCGATTTCTTAGATTAGAAGGGACGTGCTGTACCAAACAGAAGTACGAGTGATCTAGTTTTATCCACACAGGTATGCACGTTAGTCAGAGCAGCCGGGATTACTAGTTACTAGTAATCCTTTCGTTGTTGCCAAATCAATCGATAATCTATTTTTCAATGATTTTTTCTTTTCCTTACTTTACCCTTTTCATTAAACTTTATATTTAGAAAACTCCTGATATGAATCTAGATGGGTATCATGGTCAGAATTTATGGAATAAATAGAGCAACTAAAAAAAAATAATAGTAGGGATGGATGGATCAGAATCAGAAAATTGAACTTGTTTATTCTTCCCCATTTGGCATTTCTGAAAAAAAAAATGGGTTATACCATTTCATGGCGAATCCGCGAATTATTGGGCCGAGCTGGATTTGAACCAGCGTAGACATATTGTCAACGAATTTACAGTCCGTCCCCATTAACCGCTCGGGCATCGACCCAGGACGAATCAATTCTAACTTTATTGATAATCCACGATCAACTTCCTTTCGTAGTATCCTACCCCCAGGGGAAGTCGAATCCCCGCTGCCTCCTTGAAAGAGAGATGTCCTGAACCACTAGACGATGGGGGCATACTTGCCTAACCGCCATCATACTATGTTCATAGTATGAGCAGTTTTTGGAAATTGTCAATATACAATAGAATGAAATGATATGACTAGACCCACCAGGCTTTCTTTTCTGATTTCTTTTCTGATTCCTTTTTTGATTCGGTATTTAGACTCATGAATCGAATCAGTCATTTTAATCGTCCCTCCATTGTATTATTCTCTATAGACTAACAGAAATAGAAAAATAAATTTCTATATTTTTGTAGTAGAGATACAAAAATATAGAAATTTATTACATACAATATTATTACATACAAATAAGTATAATAAAAAAGATAAAAAATAATAAATCATTTATCATTACCGCAGTCATCCATACAAACAGCTCTTCATTATATTGAAGATAATAAATACAAAGAAGGAAACAAGATTCTGTTAAACACGATAAAAAGTATATGGCCTTTGCGAGTTCGGGAATCGAGTCATGAAAAAGTAACCAAATTAAAAAAAAAATAAGCATATAAAAACACCTTTTAATTTTAAGGGATTCGCTTGATTTTGTGTTACTTTCTACAATTTTCGTTAGCCTATATAATGTGTTAAGTAAATATAATGTGTTAAGTAAATAATTTGCATATGTTAAGCAAATTCACATTTTCATTTCGGAATAAGCCACCAGTAATTATGAGTCTACTGCATATACTTATATATGTAAATATCTATCTTTATATATGTAAATATCTATCTATTAGATGAGTCTACTGCATATACTTATATATGTAAATATCTATCTATATATCTATCTATAGATAGATATTTTCTGTCTAGTGATTCATTCAGTAATTGAATAAAACAGCCCTTTTAACTCAGTGGTAGAGTAACGCCATGGTAAGGCGTAAGTCATCGGTTCAAATCCGATAAGGGGCTTTGGCCTTCTTTTTTTTTATAAAACTTCAGTGCAAAAGTAGTATTCATATGTAACCAAAGAAGAGAAATATTGTTGATATTTGTAATAAAAAAAATCATATATTTCGAAAAGAAAGTTGAACATTTTTTTAGTATAATATAATCAATAATGATAAGTTGTCTCTTGAATCGAATCGACAAATAACACAAATAAATAAAAAAGAATCAATATAAATATACATAAAAAAATTAAATATAAATTTTGTATATTATTTCTCTATATTATTATATTATTATTTAAAAAGTCTATTAAGTGTTAAGATTAATATTATATTAATTTAATCTATTTTTATTATATATAGTATTCTGATATATATATATATTTCTGATTTTCTATCTTTCTATTCTATTTTTTTTTTCATTATATTCTATATTCTTCCAATCAACTCCATTCTAAAGAGGTGTAAACATTATAAATCAACAAAAGAAAAAGTAAGTGGATCTAACCCATTGAATTGGAACTATATCCACTATTATGATATTAAAATTCGATCAAGGTGAAATTGGAACAGTAGATCTTTTTTTATTTCATATTTTTTTTGACTCCGCAAGAATCTGTCGATATTTCCGATTAAATCTTCTTGTTCCTAAATGTTCCATAGGAGTCAATTAATATTCTATTTCTCTATAGGGAAACGTTTATTTCAAGTTACAACCTTTTTCAATATCTTATCTTTCTTTGATTCCAGAGCACAACAAGATTTTTTGATGGTTTTGTTCTGACAATATTATATAGAGTGGATACGAAAAAGAAACTTTCATTTTTTCATTTAGAGTACCCTATTTAAATATATTGCATGAAATTGAAAAATAGGAACTTCTCACCTTTTCCGATATATAAAGATATAGAAAAGGAAATAGAAAAATATTCGAAGTGGATTTCGTGCTTTGACTTGTGAAATGAATGAAAAAAAATATACTCTGGAATGTTATACTCATCCGCAGGAAAGATAGGAAAGAAGACAATAAAAAAAAAAAGAAATAAAAAAATATATACGATACTCTAGTAATTTGTGTAATTTGATACACATAGAAATTAGACGAATAGATATCGATTTGATTTTCTCAATCTCACGAACAAGATTCAAGAAAAAAATGAATTGATGGAGGGAGAGGAGTAGATCGGGGAATCAACTAGTAGCGAGAGAAGGGATCCTTTCTTCTTTGATTTGACTTGAACATTTCATTCAAAAAATTCATCATCTATCTTATTGATGAGTCATAAGACAATTCATGGTTCAGGTTCAGACGATTAGTAAGAATAAGAAGAAATAAACGAATTGAGTTGATGGATTTACCTAAATCAGGTTCTGAACCAAAAAAAGAAAAGATTTTTATCTTCGAAACTAATTATATTATAAAGGGGCAGTACGCGAGAAATCAAATTATACATAAAAAAAATCTTCAAATGCCCTGAA